GACCCATACCCTTAGCCAATTTAGCTCTTAATACAGGATCATTCAAGTCAGGTTTTTTTGTTATTAGGATAGGTGAATTTTTATTGATTCATCCCCCGAAAGAACCGGACATGATAATTTTTCATCATCCGGCTCGAGTAGGAATCAAAAGAACCAAACGAATATTGTTGGTTCTTACAAATAACTACTCAATACCCAAGTAGGCTTACGATTACAAAGTTGATCGTGATACGATCAAGTGCTTTCTGGGTTGTCTCAGACCTTACGATTGGTATTTAGTCCCTAAATAGTTGGGACTCCATAAATGGTTTACTTGTTACTAATATAGTCTAACCTCTTTATTCTTTAGACCCCCTCTGTATCACTCCGATAGTATTATGCATCATATTAATGCATAGGAAATGAATGCATTTTCATACTATAAAAAATCTTAATAATAATAAATCTTAAGTAACTAAAATGACTAAACGATATTTATTATACTGGATTTTACGGAGCCGATTCATGTACAACATGATTTGGGCTTGATCATAAAAAATTTTTTTCTTCAAGTGAACCAGCCTATCCTCGGTATAGGGCTTACGCGGCGGTTGGAACAAAGACACATTTACTTGATGAATTCCAAGGCCAATGTGGCAGGGATATACCTACATAGACTAATCAAGAGTTCAAGTCACACACTCCCATAATCCATTTGATTTTCTCTTTAGCGAATTCCCTTCAACTATTCCTATCAAATAATAGTGGGGGTTGAAGGGAAATATCCAAACACATGTCTTAATAATTTTCAAAAATCCATGCTTAATAGCAACGAAATACTATTATTCCTTCTCCAAAAGATAAATGATTTTTTGTTCGACTATTATTTTCTATAAAGGTCCAGAAATGCCCTGTTTACGTATCATTAGAAAGTGCATTAACATAAATACAGCAGTAAGAAGCGGCAACACAAAAGTGTGTAAACTATAAAAACGAGTCAAAGTGGACTGTCCCACACTAGCACTTCCGCGCAATAACTCTACCAAGGGTGATCCTATTACAGGAATAGCGTCAGGTACACCTGTTACAATTTTCACTGCCCAATAACCAATTTGGTCCCAAGGTAAGGAATAACCAGTTACACCAAAAGATGCGGTTAATACACCCAGAACTACACCTGTAACCCAAGTTAATTCACGAGGTTTTTTAAACCCACCGGTGAGATACACACGAAATACATGAAGAATCATCATTAGAACCATCATACTGGCCGACCATCGATGAACTGAGCGGATTAGCCAACCAAAATTAGCTTCAGTCATTATGTATTGAACAGAAGCAAAAGCCTCAGTAACGGTCGGACGATAGTAAAAAGTCATAGCAAATCCCGTAGCTACTTGTACTAAAAAACAAGTAAGCGTAATTCCCCCTAAACAATAAAATATATTAACGTGTGGCGGGACATATTTACTAGTTATATCATCTGCAATCGCCTGAATCTCGAGACGTTCTTCGAACCAATCATAGACTTTATTGAGATAGGCGGAATTCCCCCTCTGAGAGCCATAAATGAGACTTTCATCTCATATAGCTCAAGCAAAAACACCCAAAGACTCGTTCTAATAAAATAGAGATGGAATAGAAAGTTTGAAACTTTTTTATTTTGAATCAAAGATTCAACCGTCTCTGAGGGTATGAAAGAAGAAAAACCTGAAAGCTCTTCTGTGTTTGGGGCGATAATACCAAAATCTCAAGTTGGCTCAGTCATCTTTATGTTGATCCTTACAGGCCTCTTGAATCGTCTCTTTTCCTATTTCATTTTTTTATTATTAATAGAAATTCTCTTGTTAAGAACCCTATGAATTGATTAAAACCTCAGATTCATACTATAACCGTGATGATTCAATAATAAAAATTTTAAGTTAATCAAGGATTCCCCGAGTAAGAACCCCCCGGCCATCACTTAATTCCATGAATAGAATAGAATTCCATGAATAGAACTAGATATAATAACCAATAATTCAAAGAAAAATTTTGACTTTTGTCAAAATCGAAATAGACGAAAAATCGTGCGATTTTGCAATTTCGAAGTCTTTGAAAATTTTTTTGAGTCCGGATACAATATGAGGTCTAAACATTAAGTATGAATCATAGTTCAAATATTTCTTAATCTATTTCGTATATTCCGTGTTCCAGCTATTATAATAATAATAAATATCCGACGAAGTAGAACCACCTCTATCAAGCAAGATGACAGACCCACTATCTGTACTATCAATAGGATCAATTCTAACAAGTCACACACTCATATTCCGAAAATAAAAAAAAAAACAAAGAAATTTCGCGATCGAACTCCCAAAACACAACGGTCTCAAAATATGAGCTCTAAATAATTAGGATTCTTTTTGTAATCAAAAGTTAGGCCTTACGGGTTCTTATAGATTTAATTCATTAAAATTCCATCCAATAAAACGGAAGAATTATAAATCTCTAAAATAATAGATAGAAATATCGCAAATAGAGCCATTGCGATACCCATTAAAGGAGTTGTTCCCCACCCCGGAGCTACTTTACCATATTCCGAATTCAACGGTTTTAATAAACTACCTACATTAGTTTGTCTTGGACCAGATTTAGAACCGTTCTCAACAGTTTGTGTAGCCATAAATCCTATTTGTATTCATTTTCATTACGATTAGTTGACTTTGTATACCATTCCGTTGTAAATGTAAATAAAGGATCTTAGGCTAGATCCGTTGGGGTCTTGAAATTATAGAATAAAAATAATGGAAACAGCAACCCTAGTAGCCATCTTTATATCTGGTTTACTTGTCAGTTTTACTGGGTATGCCTTATATACCGCTTTTGGGCAACCTTCTCAACAACTAAGGGATCCGTTTGAAGAACATGGGGACTAATTGAAGTAATAAGCCTCCCAACACTGGGAGGCTTATTACTTCAATTGAGATAATGAAAAATCATTTTATTTTTTAGTTGGAACTTTAGGAGGTTCTCGAAAAAAGATAGCGAAAAAAATGATCCCTAGAGTCGAGACTAAGAGGAATGTATAAACTAGTGCTTCCATAGATTCGATCGAGGTTTACAATTATAGCTTCCATACCTGTTTGTTTCTTTGTTTTTTTCTTTGAGGAATTATCTCCCGACTTAAAGAATAAATTAAAGAGAAAGAGTAAAAAAAAGTGATGATTCAAATTAAGATTTATTTTCTCTGGTACCGTACCCTATAAACAATAACAAAAACCAATTTCAAAAAGAAAATTGAGGCGTAAAGATATCAAAGTGGTGTTCAATTAGACTGCTTGTCTTTTTGTAGTTGGATCTCCAAGTTTTTGGAATGCTCCAAATTCTACTTGAGCATCTAAATCTGGGTCAATACCAGCAAAAACATCTCTGAACAAGGTTCTAGCACCATGCCAAATATGTCCGAAGAAGAAGAGTAAAGCAAACGAAGCATGTCCAAAAGTAAACCAACCCCTTGGGCTGCTACGAAAAACGCCATCTGATTTCAACGTAGCACGATCTAGTTCAAAAATTTCCCCCAATTGAGCGCGTCTAGCATATTTTTTTACAGTAGCAGGATCACTATAACTGACTCCATTAAGTTCGCCACCGTAGAACTCAACAGTTACACCGACTTGTTCAACACTATACTTTGATTCCGCTCTTCTAAAAGGAACATCCGCTCTAACAATTCCCTCACCATCTACTAAAACAACCGGAAATGTTTCAAAAAAGGTAGGCATACGACGTACAAAAAGCTCCCGCCCTTCTTTATCTCGAAAGATGGGATGTCCTAACCATCCAACAGCTATCCCATCCCCGTTATCCATTGAGCCCGCCCTAAACAATCCCCCTTTTGCCGGATTATTTCCAATGTAATCATAAAAAGCTAATTTTTCAGGAATTTTAGACCATACTTCTGATAAACTTTGATTTTCGGCTAGTCCAGCACTAACCCTTCGATATATCTCTTGCTGAAAGTATCCCTGATCCCATTGATAACGAGTGGGCCCAAATAATTCGATCGGAGTAGTTGCGGAACCATACCACATAGTTCCGGCAACAACAAAAGCTGCAAAAAAGACAGCAGCAATGCTACTTGAAAGGACGGTTTCAATATTTCCCATACGCAATCCTTTGTATAGACGTTGTGGCGGGCGGACGCTAAGATGGAATAACCCCGCTAATATGCCCAATGTACCTGCTGCAATGTGATGAGAAGCTATTCCTCCCGGAACAAAAGGATCAAAACCTTCCACACCCCATGCCGGATTTACAGGTTGTACTTTTCCCGTTAGCCCATAGGGATCTGACACCCATATTCCAGGACCATATGAGCCCGTTACATGAAATGCACCAAAACCAAAACAAGCCACTCCTGAAAGAAATAAATGAATTCCAAAAATCTTGGGCAAATCCAAAGAAGGTTTTCCTGTGCGTTCGTCGGAAAATATTTCTAGATCCCAGTATACCCAATGCCAGATAGCTGCCAAAAAGCATAAACCAGAAAACCCAATATGTGCACCAGCTACACCTTCATAACTCCAAATACCCGGATTTGTTGCAGTACCTCCTGTGATACTCCAACCACCCCACGAATTGGTAATTCCTAAACGAGTCATAAAGGGTATAACAAACATACCCTGTCTCCACATTGGATCAAGAACGGGGTCAGAAGGATCAAAAACTGCTAATTCATACAGAGCCATCGAACCGGCCCAACCAGCAACCAGAGCTGTATGCATTATATGAACAGAAAGCAACCGGCCGGGATCATTCAATACAACGGTATGAACACGATACCAAGGCAAACCCATGGAAATACCCCTTTATCAAAGATAAATAGACACTATGTAACTTTATTGCATTGGAAAAGACTGTAATTCTATATACCTCCCTTATTCAGTGGATTATTTCCGAACAAGGGCTAATATTTGTTCTATTCGGTTGGTAATAAAATAATGGAAGAACTTTGTTTGTAGGAACAAGGCTAAGCAGATTTATTCTATACTCAATAAGTACTAATACGCAATGGGGGTTAATACCAAGTTCTCGGAAGGAATGTGTACATACTTATTTCATCATTCTATTCATAAAAATTTGACGTTATTCATTCAGTTTTTCATTATGATTTTTTCGAATATATGGATAAAATAAATACGAGATAAAAATCAACATATATTTAGTTAAAGACAATAAAAAATAAAATCATTTTGTTACGTTTCCCCATCAAAGTGAAATATAGTACTTAGTTCTTTTTTTTTTCATTTAATGCCTATTGGTGTTCCAAAAGTACCTTTTCGAAGTCCCGGAGAGGAAGATGCATCTTGGGTTGACGTATAGTGCGACTTGTCAGACATATTGGGTCGTATGGGATTTTTCCCGTTTTCTCCCCCGATCGAGATATCCCCCGTTTCGCCCAAGAAAGATTCAGTGAATCATTAGAAATTTGGAGCGTGAAGTTCAATTAGATTTAGATACGTTTTAGGGGATTCAGATTACATTGCTTCGAATAATTTATGGTTGACTTGGTTGGACTAAAAAATGAAGTATCCAGGCTCTGTTTAAAAAAAACCAATTGGTTGGTAATATATCTAAGATTCCTAGTTTTAGAATAAAAGATTCCTATTTGGTTTATTTGTCAAAGAAGTTAGTGTTACTAACTATTTGCTAAGAAAGTATGAAAAATATTCGGGGCAGAAAGTGATAATAAAAATAAACGGTAATGGAGACCTTTGTCCTATACGTACAAAAAAAACTCGGGCAAATCTTTACCCAGAGTAGAGCATAAACCTAAGAAGCTGAAAGAGACCCAATCAGTAACAAGAAAATACCATCGTGATTTGGATTGAATCTCGATGAAACAATACATCAATGAGAAGTTAATTCAATGAGTTTAGTGACATTTTTTTCCTTTGATTTTATATATTTTATATCTATTAAATTTATATTAAATTAATTAAAGCAAAAATGAAATAATCAAATATAAAATTGAAATTAAAGTAATGATCCTATACTATTGAAGAAGAAATTTTCGTGAGAAGACAGAAAGAGCCCGGTATGTTATGAGAAAAGAACGAGGACAGGAATCTATACATTGATTCGTTTTTTCGCAATTTTTTTTGAACCGTATGCATCAAAAGGTGCATGTACGGTTTCTAAGGGATACACTTGGACCCTAATCAACCGACTTTATCGAGAAAGATTACTTTTTTTAGGCCAAGCGGTTGATAGCGAGATCTCAAATCAACTTATTGGTCTTATGATATATCTGAGTATTGAAGATGATAACAAAGATCTTTATTTGTTTATAAACTCTCCTGGGGGCTGGGTAATACCCGGAGTAGCTATTTATGATACTATGCAATTTGTGCGTCCAGATGTCCACACAATATGCATGGGGTTAGCCGCCTCAATGGGATCTTTTATCTTGGTCGGAGGAGAAATTACCAAACGTTTAGCATTCCCGCACGCTTGGCGCCAATGGTTTTTTTGAGACAAAAAATAAAAAAGAAGACTATGCCTTCGCCCTATGAAATATGAATAGTTAAGTAATAATAGACTATTAAGTAATAGTAGCATGGCACTTCGAATTCGATATGATAAATTTTTACATTGTCAAAAAAAAACAAAAAATTAGATTATGTATCGAGAGGGTAGTATGAAAGAAATAAAGGATATTTCCGATTTTCTCTTATTTATCGGGCGTCCGGTTCAGCGTCACAAGCTCTTTTCTTTTTGGCTCTTAACACTATTTATATTTAGGTAAAGAGTAGGAAAAAACAAGATTTTTCATTTTTCGTTTTTTTTATTTGATTTGATCAAAAAGAAACTTTGGGATTGCTGAATTACAGACAAAAAAATTAATATATTCTATTTAAGGCAACGGAGCCATCATAGTATTTTAAACTATTACAAAAAAGAAGGGTGGTATTTTGATCATTTGACCACTTGGGTCTAATATATTCGTCTCTTTCTTCAATGGCACGGAGAGGTCAATTTGAGTATAGAGCCGTATGCATATCCAATGCACAAAAGATGCCCGTACGGTTATTTAATTTTCTATCTTTCTTCTATTCTTTGTTATTTTTCTTGACTTCATCATCATCCCACGAGATAGAGGGACGTTATATCATCAGGGTAATGATCCATCAACCTGCCAGTTCGTTTTATGAGGCACAAACGGGAGAATTTATCCTGGAAGCGGAAGAGCTACTAAAACTGCGCGAAACCCTCACAAGGGTTTATGTACAAAGAACAGGCAAACCCTTATGGGTTGTATCTGAAGACATGGAAAGAGATATTTTCATGTCTGCAACAGAAGCACAAGTTTATGGAATTGTCGATCTTGTAGCGGTTGAATGAAAATAACACGGATTTCACGCAAATCTATGATTTGCGGTTTTATCTCTGCCTTTATTTAAAGCAATTCATAATTATCCGGTTAGGATCAATCTAAACCAGTCCATTATGTATACAATTAAGTATGCCAACTATTAAACAACTTATTAGAAATACAAGACAGCCAATAAGAAAGGTCACGAAATCCCCCGCTCTTCGGGGATGCCCTCAGCGTCGAGGAACATGTACTCGGGTGTATGCGCGACTCGTTTAGATCATATCATGATATGGCACAAAAGCCATTTCCAGTATCAATGATTGGCAACAGCGGATAAGATAGAACAGAAGCAAAGACTACATTAACTCTATAAAATAAAGAAATCTATCCTCTCCCCACATTGGATTATGGATGAATTTTATGGTTTCTCTCGATCCAAATCCAATCAAGATGAGAAGCAATTTTCCATTGGTAACAAAAGGTTATCCATTAAGCGGAGGAAAGCTTATTAAAAATAAAAATTGGATTCCTACTCTGGCAAGAACGGAAGAAGAGGGTCAGCTACCCAGCTAATTTTCATAATTAAATACCGTTACTGTATAACTAAATCTCGTTGTGAAAGACCTATTACTAGATAATTCATAGGTAGAGCCAAAAAGGATGAACTATACAAGTTACCAATAACGTTGATTCAATGCAATGAAGGAAAGGCTCCGGTGTATAGAGAAGACCTCAGCGTTTAAAAAGTCACCATAGAAACGAAGGAACCCACTATTTCTTTCTCTTTATCTATTTTTATTTACTCTATTTTTTACATTTATCGCAGTAAAATACCTAAAAAAATCGTGGTTGGGAAGGTTATATCAGCCAAAGCCAGTGGAATTTTTAGTTTATACATTGGAAACATCCGTTTTGTTATTACTAAATTAGGAAAGGGTAAAAGACTAACTGAAAGAAAAGAAATCAATTAGTTATTCGTCAAAGTTTCATCTATTCAATGACTAGAATTAGACGGGGATATATAGCTCGTAGACGTAGAACAAAAATTCGTTTATTTGCGTCAAGCTTTCGGGGGGCACATTCAAGACTTACTCGAACTATTACTCAACAGAAAATAAGAGCTTTAGTTTCGGCTCATCGAGATCGGGATAATAAAAAAAGAAATTTTCGTCGTTTGTGGATCATTCGGATAAACGCAGCAATTCGCGAAAGGTTCGTATCCTATAGTTATAGTAAATTAATACATAATTTGCATAAGGGGCAGTTACTTCTTAATCGTAAAATACTTGCACAAATAGCTATATCAAATAAGAATTGTCTTTCTATGATTTCGAATGAGATAATAAAAGAAGTAGATTATAAAAAAGCTACCGAAACAATTTAAACGGAGTTTCCCGGAGTTTCTTCCCCGGGAAGGTAGAATCCAAATTCCTATGATAAAATATGATTAAAGTAGTCAAAATAAAAGAACGCATTCAATAAAAAAAAAGCTTTCTCCGATTTGTTTTTTTTTCTTACCACATGATAATCAAATCTAGATCATCGAAAAAACACGAATCTGCGTTTGAGTTCAGATTTTTTTAAAAATTATGATGAGTCAAGTGAAGAAAGATTAAGCCTATTTATTTCTGATTCGAAGACCTGTAGTTCTAGCAATGGACTCGTCCGTTCTTTCAAATTGTTTCTCATTATTCAGAAAGGGTAACAAAGATAAAATACGAGCTTGTTTTATAGCAATAGTTATTAATCGTTGTTGTTTCAAGGTCAATTTATTCACCCGTCTAGATAATATTTTACCTTGTTCACTAATAAATCGACTAATTAAACTCATGTTTCTATAATCAATTCGATCCCCCGATTGAATCGGGGGCAAACGCCTACGAAAAGATTGCTTGGATTTAAGAAAAGATCGCTTGGATTTATCCATGGTTTGTTTGTTTTTGTTTATTCCGTATCTCGAAAATCCTATTTCTTAATTCTAATTCATTTTAAAATGAAAGCTACTCTAATTAAAATTCAATTTAGTTATTTTATATTCCCTTCAGTGAAAGAGTACCATACAGATACTAAGTTCAATCTATTTCTTTATCGTCTCATGAATCGTATGCTTGTAGCAACAAGGGCATAATTCGAATCGATTAGCCGTAATTACGTTAGCTCTTTTGAATAGAAATATTCGCTAATATCCTATAACACTTTTTCGAACACAACTCTTACATTCCAAAAGCGCCGTTACTCGTACATCTTTGCCCTCGTTTACTTTCGATTTATTAATTATTAATATTTGGATTCCAAACGAAGGAAAATCGAAGTTAATAACATCAAATCCAATTGTAACAACTATATATAGTAAATCAAACTGGTTTTCATTTAAATATCTTGGTTTGAAAAGTAATAGTAAAATAATAAGTAATACAAAAATTTCTAAACGCTATTTGAAATCGAAGTACAGTCTAGTTTTCAGTTAACTATCTTGATTCGAATAACCGTTCCTTATATTCTGCGCAGTTTCGATTCTAAGCATATCTCTCTATGATTAATATTCATTTAGATTTGATTCGAGAATTCGAACTTGAGATTGAGTCTCGTAGATGTTGAATCCACTTTTTTTTTTTTATCTTTCCCTTATTCAAAAAGGTAAAGAAGATTAAAGATACAATC